CAAATATAAAATATATATATATAAAGTTTTGTATTTTTCTCTATTTCCCGAAAATCCCGTTTAGCTAAAAGTACCTCCGGGTTCGGATTCGTTAGAATCTTTCGATAATCTGTAAGAACTTAGTAAAAAGAATAAAAGACAAGGAAATCAAGAAAAATCATAAAGTTTATTATCATACATATCTTTCATGTAGAAAGATGAATAAGTTCATTTATTTAGCTCTACATTCCTTGCACTTATTCTTTCTATATCCTCACTTAGATATATAGATACTTAGATCTATACTAAGAATTGAATTAATAATTAAAGTCATAATAATGAAAATTATTAATTATAATTAGTATAAGATATCTTTATTTTTAAATAATAATAACAGGTACAAACAATAAATCGAGGTACCCATTCTATGACAGATTTTAACCTTCCCTCTATTTTTGTGCCTTTAGTAGGCCTAGTATTTCCGGCAATTTCAATGGCTTCTTTATATCTTCATGTTCAAAAAAACAAGATTGTTTAGACCCGATGGGCCCCATCTCTTCTATTTTTTTTTCAAAACTTAGACTTGTATCATAACTAATACAGATATCTATTTAGTGGAATATGATATAACATGTGATTTCTGCCGAACATAAAGGAAAGGGCTCTTATGCCTGCAGAAACATAATATATGGGTAAATGAATTCTAGCTGTTTTCAAATCGACCAGGATCACTGGATGGCTGAAATAAAAAGTCCGCGGATCTATATGTATAGTGGGATCCTATGAAGGGTATATTATTATTTTAGGTTAGATCTAAGCAATTTGATGAATTACTCCTAAAGGTTCACATCAAACTAGTGCTAGTTGATGAGAGTTACTTCGGAAACAAAAAGGGTAAAGTCAAATTAATTTGAGGTATTCTCTCAATTCCAATAAAATACAATCGGATCAAGTATGAGTTGGCGATCAGAACATATATGGATAGAACTTATAACGGAGTCTCGAAAAATAAGTAATTTCTGCTGGGCCTTTATCCTTTTTTTAGGTTCATTAGGATTCTTATTGGTTGGAACTTCCAGCTATCTTGGTAGAAATTTGATATCTTTTTTTCCGTCTCAGCAAATCATTTTTTTTCCACAAGGTATCGTGATGTCTTTCTACGGAATCGCGGGTCTCTTTATTAGTTCCTATTTGTGGTGCACAATTTCCTGGAATGTAGGCAGTGGTTATGATCGATTCGATAGAAAGGAAGGCATAGTGTGCATTTTTCGTTGGGGATTTCCTGGAAAAAATCGTCGCATATTCCTCCGATTCCTTATAAAAGATATTCAGTCCATTCGAATAGAAGTTAAAGAGGGTATTTATGCCCGTCGTGTCCTTTATATGGACATCCGAGGCCAGGGGGCCATTCCCTTAACTCGTACTGATGAGAATTTGACTCCACGAGAAATTGAACAAAAAGCTGCTGAATTGGCCTATTTCTTGCGTGTACCAATTGAAGTATTTTGAAAAATGATCCGAAAATGGGTGCTTTGAGGGAAAAATGCAAGAATCTTATTTTTTCTATAACATAACCTAAGTGAAGTTTCATCAGAAGGTTCATTCGAGCCAAAGCGGGCGGAACAACCACAAAACGAAATTCTTTTTTTTGTCATTTTGTCAATCGACGTTTCATTTTCTCCTTTCTTTTGTGTTACTTAATGACCAACACAAAAATAACAATTAGATTTCTTAATAATGATAACTAGTCAATTTCTGTCTTGTTTTGCCACTTTGAGTATCGCAATATCTTTACCTCAATTATTCTATTCCTCAATCAGTTAATTTTTTTTTTTCGAAATATTGGTGGGGTTCTTTCGTCTCAAAATTTGACTAATATTCATTACTTAAAGGGGTTCTTTCGGTCATTCATCTAAAGGAGACAGTTGTTTCGAATTTGCCCAATTGAGATATCGGGAAACAATATTTTTTAGTATTTCTTCATTCGAAGTGGATTATTAGTCGATTTCTCTAGTCTTTCGAGATTCAAAGACTAACCACAAAATCACAAATAAAATAGATTCATAGGTTCCATACCTTGTATAGAACTCATGCATGAAAGAAACATTCGATCGCATAGAGTCGACGAATGAGGTGGGTTGATTAACAATTCACAGATGAAAAAATGGCGAAAAAGAAAGCATTCACTCCTCTTGTATCTATAGTATTTTTGCCCTGGTGGCTTTCTCTCTCATTTAATAAAAGTCTGGAATCTTGGGTTACTAATTGGTGGAATACTGGGCAATCCGAAATTTTTTTGAATGATATTCAAGAAAGGGGTATTCTAGAAAAATTCATAGAATTAGAGGAACTCCTCGTCTTGGACGAAATGATCGAAGAATACTCGGAGACACGTCTACACAAGCTTCGTATAGGAATCCAAAAAGAAACGATCCAATTAATCAAGATACACAACGAGGATCATATCCATACGATTTTTCACTTCTCGATAAATATAATCTGTTTTGTTATTCTAAGCGGT